ACTAAATAAATATTCCATGAAATAAATTAAATAATAAATCGAGAAGGGTAAAAAAAGAATAAAAAGAAATTACACTGTTATCCTATAACATAGTACTATCATAGGGAGGGCAATGCCCTTTTATTTTATTGTTGTTGAACAAGTAGTTTTGCTTTCAAATCAGATAAATTATTTGATCTAGGATTCATTGGAACAAAAAAAGAAAAGGCCCGGCTAGGTATTGACCAGGCCAGGCGTGGCGAATAAAAGGTCCTTTCGGACGAAATTGAAGAGGTATTCTTTACTCTTTTATTTTTCTATTGGAGATAGCTCTTTCGAGTCCTTACGTTATCTAAATGGGATTGGAATTGCTGATATAATTTGTATTGTATATTTGTATTGTATATATCTATTTGTATTGTATATATCTATATAATAAAGAATATTGTTCTATATAATAAAGAATATTGTTATAATAAAGAATATTGTTCTATATCTATAATCTATATAATAATAATTAGAAAGATATAATAAAAATGAAATTCAAAATAATTAAAGAAATAGAAAGAATAAAATCAAATGAATAGATAGAATCAAAAAGAAATACTTTTATCAATCTTGACTTTATGTGTAACATAGTCATTTTTGTAACATAGTCATTTTCCTTTTTCAATTGGGAGAGATGGCTGAGTGGACTAAAGCGGCGGATTGCTAATCCGTTGTACGAGTTATTCGTACCGAGGGTTCGAATCCCTCTCTTTCCGTTTCCTATGATGACTTGAGATTTTCTTTCGAATTCCAAATCATTTTTGGCCCTTAACTTAAAATCATAAGAAAATTTAGAAATCAAGCAAAGAAAACGAGAACCCCTTTCTTTTTTTATTCCTCACGCCCAGGATTACGCCCTGGATCATTAGATAGGAATCCGAAGATGAAGAGAGAAACAAAGAATATCACTACTGTGTAAACGACGAGTTTGAGAGTAAGCATTACACAATCTCCAAGATCATTTTTTTGGGAAAAAGGGAATAGATTATCAATTTTGAAACTACATATCCTATTTTAACACCACGAAATGAAGCGGTGTGTCTAGAAAAGAAAGGAATTTGCAGAAATTCATTTGTAATATAAGAATCCTTCATTACCAAAAATCTCTTTCATACCCACAATTTTCATACTCACAATTAGATATGGTCGGATGCCCTACAAATAGAAAGAATAAGGTCCTTCTTCACTGGAAGTAGAAGGTCAGAATGAGGAAATAAAGTGATCTAGGTTTATCGCGGCTCTCCAAGAATTTTAATGTTTGAATTGAGGGTTCATAATGTAAGACTTATCTGATCTTATCAATTGTTAGAATTGTTAGAATCTTTTTTTTTTGAATAAACAAATCATGAATGTTTGTCGGACAGTATTAAAGATCTCATCGAAAACTTACAGCAGCTTGCCAAACAAAGGCTAAGAGAAAAAAGAGCACAGGTATGACTGGCATAACATCTACGATTGGATTGAAAAAGGCGTAAGCCTCAGGCAATTTGGCGAATAAAAAACTACTCGAATGAAGGGCAGAATTAAGACAGATCCAGATTAAACTTAAGATATTAAGCATAACAACATTTCGTTCTGGGAGATAATTGTATTTTGATTGAGTTATAATGCATAAAGTAAAGTAGGGTAAACCAAAAAGTCCTTCTTTTTCTTTGAATTCGCCCAATCAAAAATCCTTCAAGTCTCTTCTAAGAATAGAAGGAATCATACTTTCATACAATATCTTAATTGAATTTTATGTAATGATCAATAAATTCAGGTTAATTCTACATCTACACGTGTCAAATCCTAGCAACAATCTAAACTATTCCATAGATATTTAGACTGGAATTGACGAACAAGCACTACCGATATTAGTGTTTAGTAGTGTCAAATACAAATCTAAATGGGGCGTAGCCAAGCGGTAAGGCAACGGGTTTTGGTCCCGCTACTCGGAGGTTCGAATCCTTCCGTCCCAGAACAGGATCGAATTCAAATTACACGGGTATAAGTGAATCGATTTATGATCCAGTGGGAACATAGATCACAATAGTTTAATTCAAAAAAAAAAAATCGGATGGGCCATTCAGCCTATGCCTGTTTCGCTCATATTCATATTGAAGTTAGTTACTTATAGAAATTATATGTCCCAGATCTATTTCTATTTTAATTTTGAATGATGCATTCCGAATCGAAATGCGAAAGAAAAGCCTCTATATTCCCTATCCCTAAAGTAAATAGGGGGTAGCCCAATTACGAATTTTCTGTAGATTTTGAGTTCTAAATAGAAGCGAGTTCTTGGTACTAATTGAATTCAATCACTGGGGTTAAGTCTTTTAAGACTGGGTTGGGGTAAAATAAAAATGGAAAGAACCCCTTGATCTGGACCTGCTTGGTTTTGTACCTAGACAAGATAGTCTAGTAGTCGTAAGAGGATCCCTTTTTATTTATGATTCATAATCATACTAGAATTTGGACGTAGATAGGAGTTAATTGGCAATCGAAAATGAAAATTTCAATATCTGTGTCTGTTCGGATTTCATTTAAAAAATGATAAAGTTCAATATGGAACAGATATATTTTCTTTGGGACCTCATTTTTTTTTTTTGATTTAGCACCTGGCTCTAATGAATAATTGTAAATCAATGTAGCGATTAAGGTGGGCGGGATTCTATTTACTTTACTTTGCTGGATGGAATTGATTACTAAACCTGACGTAGAAAAAGACTCAATGCCTATAGCCTATATGTATTGTATGTATTGTTATTATTCTATTTCAGTGACAACGGCATTTCGGTTTTGGTGAAAAAGATCTGTGATCTCTTAATCAACTATATGCGACTACCATCAGTGACAATTGTTCGGCCTATTTGATAGACGACTACCATCAGTGACAATTGTTCGGCCTATTTGATAGATATGGAAAGCTTATATTCTTCCGATTCTGATTGTTTTATTAATCAGATGAAAGAATAACGACCTAAACCTTACCTTCCATGATCCTTTTCTACCCCTCCTCCTCTATCTGCCCTTACGAAAAAAATTGGATTTTTTTTTCTCAATCTATCTAACTGGTTTAAATCATTGATGATTCAATTGGAAAAGAAACATAGATTTCTCTCTCTTATTATGATTAAGATCAAATTCGCTCTTTACTATTACTAGAAAACTTTTTTTTTTCAAAGAATTAGGAAATTTTTAAAATGAAACATTTAAAATGATTCCGATTTGAATGATTCCTTATGAATCCTTGGTACTCGCAGAAGTGCGAGATTGGTGCATTTATCCTATTGAGTCACTTCTGTCCTTTATGGGCCATTCGACTAGTTTATTTAATTAATGACTTAATACTCATTTTGTTCCGGGATTGGGAATCTAATTAAAGACCTTCTTTAGTTTAGTTGTTCAAAAAAGAATTGGATCTTTCATGAGTGATCGCCTTGAACAATCTGTTGAAGATGCAGATTAAAGAGGAGCCCCTTTATTTTATTATTTTATTCAGGTTTTTATAAATTGTTTCATTCATAGGATAAAAAAAAATAGGGGATTCAAAATGCAATTCTTGATGAAACTTCTCCAGATAAATACCTATCCATACATGTATATAGAAAAATAATAAAGTATGGATTACTATGTACCGATTGAACCAATGACTATTCATGATTCCATATTGAATCAATTCCATACCGGTTCCAAATTAGAGGAATGTTATGGTAAAACTTCGTTTGAAACGATGTGGTAGAAAGCAACGTGCGACTTGAAGGACATGATCGGCTGTGGATTCTTACATCCACCATTTTATATAGGAATGAAGGTGCTCTTGGCTCGAGATAGTTTGTTCTGTTCCCCCCCAGTTTGTTGGGTTGTAAATAGTACATGATGGAGCTCGAGCAGAAAGTATTGATTTATTTTATTTCCCAGGGGCAAGGATCTAGGGTTAGTGTCAATCAATAAGTTAGACCAACTTCGTAAGTATATCTTCTATATCGAAATCGAACGGATCCAATTCGAACAAGTTTTAAATCGAAAAGGAAAATTTGTTGAAATTGGTAAAACTTTTTCGATCAAAAGTAAAGTGTATTACGCGGGAATCAATCGTTCGTATGATTCTTCGATAGAAAAAAATCACAAAAGGTATGTTGCTGCCATTTTGAAACGATTTTGAATCGCCGAAGTAATGTCTAAACCCAATGATTCAAAGCACCGAGAAAGGATCCTGGAACAAGGAAAGACCATTTTCAATTGTCTCAACAATTGAATCATAATGAGGAATCAAAATGGATTCTAAACGAGACAAACAAAAGGGTTAGAGACCACTCAATAAACGCCTAAGGATTTTCCTTTCAACTCTTTGTTTAAACTCTTTGATAATTATCTAACTTGAGTTATGAGTACGAATGATTTTTTATTTTTTTTTTTCTCGAAGGAAGAAAAAAAAAAAAACGACTCAAATAATAGTCTAATTTATTTAATGATTTTATGGATCTATTTGCCACTATATACATTATAGGCATAAATTCGAATCATTCTTTCTCGAGCCGTACGAGGAGAAAACTTCCTATACGTTTCTAGGGGGGGCATTGTTCATCTACATCTATCCCAATGAGTCATCTATCGAATCGTTGCAATTGATGTTCGATCCCGAAGAGAAGGAAGAGATCTTCGGAAAGTGGGTTTTTACGATCCGATAAAGAATCAAACTTATTTAAATGTTCCCGCTATTCTATATTTCCTTGAAAAGGGCGCTCAGCCTACAGGAACTGTTCATGATATTTCAAAGAGGGCAGAGGTATTTAAGGAACTCCGTCTTAATCAAACGAAATCAAATTACTAAAAAAAAACGAGGGGGGGTGACCCCTAATCTAGCTTTGTGTAATTTTTTCTCCACTATTCCCCCTTTTTCTTGCTCTATTCATACCTATTTACTATTGCTACCGTATGATCCCCTATTATATAACATAAACATAACGAAAAAATATCTTCTATTGATATGA